GCCATGGATGCTTAACCTTAACGGGGCTCATCGTACATCGTGAATAACCAAATTCCAATTGAAATGAAATTTTGAGGAGGAATCAATGAAAATCTTTAGGAGGAATCAATGAAAGGGCATCAATTCAAATCCTGGATCTTCGAATTGAGAGAGCTATTGAGAAAGATCAAGAATTCTCACTATTTCTTAGATTCATGGATCAAATTCGATTCAGTGGGACCTTTCACTCACATTTTTTTCCACCAAGAACGTTTTATGAAACTCTTTGACCCCCGAATTTGGAGTATCCTACTTTCACGTTTTTCACAGGGTTCAACAAGCAATCGATATTTCACGATCAAAGGTGTAGTACTGCTTGTAGTAGCGGTCCTTATATCTCGTATTAACAATCGAAAGATGGTCGAAAGAAAAAATCTCTATTTGATGGGGCTTCTTCCTATACCTATGAATTCCATTGGACCCAGAAATGAGACATTGGAAGAATCTTTTTGGTCTTCCAATATCAATAGGTTGATTGTTTCGCTCCTGTATCTTCCAAAAGGGAAAAAGATTTCTGAGAGTTGTTTCATGGATCCGCAAGAGAGTACTTGGGTTCTCCCAATAAATAAAAAATGTATCATGCCTGAATCTAACCGGGGTTCGCGGTGGTGGAGGAACCGGATCGGAAAAAATAGGGATTCTAGTTGTAAGATATCTAATGAAACCGTAGCTGGAATTGAGATCTCATTCAAAGAGAAAGATAGCAAATATCTGGAGTTTCTTTTTTTATCCTATACGGATGATCGGATCCGCAAGGACCATGATTGGGAATTGTTTGATCGTCTTTCTCCGAGGAAGAAGCGAAACATAATCAACTTGAATTCGGGACAGCTATTTGAAATCTTAGGGAAAGACTTGATTTGTTATCTCATGTCTGCTTTTCGTGAAAAAAGACCAATTGAAGGGGAGGGTTTCTTCAAACAAGAAGGAGCTGAGGCAACCATTCAATCAAATGATATTGAGCATGTTTCCCATCTCTTCTCGAGAAACAAGTGGGGTATTTCTTTGCAAAATGGTGCTCAATTTCATATGTGGCAATTCCGCCAAGATCTCTTCGTTAGTTGGGGGAAGAATCGGCACGAATCGGATTTTTTGAGGAACGTATCGAGAGAGAATTTGATTTGGTTAGACAATGTGTGGTTGGTAAACAAGGATCGGTTTTTTAGCAAGGTACGGAATGTATTGTCAAATATTCAATATGATTTCACAAGATCTATTTTCGTTCAAGTAACGGATTCTAGCCAATTGAAGGGATCTTCTGATCAATCCAGAGATCATTTCGATTTCATTAGAAATGAGGATTCAGAATATCACACATTGATCGATCAAACAGGGATTCCGCAACTAAAAGAAAGATCGATTCTTTGGGATTGGGATCCTTCCTTTCTTCAAACGGAACGAACAGAGATAGAATCAGATCGATTCCCGAAATGTTTTGGATCTTCCTCAATGTCCCGGCTATTCGCGGAACGTGAGAAGCAGATGAATAATCATCTGCTTCCGGAAGAAATCGAAGAATTTCTTGGGAATCCTACAAGATCAATTCGTTCTTTTTTCTCTGACAGATGGCCAGAACTTCATCTGGGTTCGAATCCTACTGAGAAGTCCACTAGAGATCAGAAATTTTTGAAGAAAAAACAAGATGTTTCTTTTGTCCCTTCCAGGCGATCGGAAAATAAAGAAATGGTTGATATATTCAAGATAATTACGTATTTACAAAATACCGTCTCAATTCATCCTATTTCATCAGATCCGGGATGTGATATGGTTCCGAAGGATGAACCGGATATGGACAGTTCCAATAAGATTTCATTCTTGAACAAAAATCCATTTTTTGATTTATTTCATCTATTCCATGACCGGAACAGGGGGGGATACACGTTACACCACGATTTTGAATCAGAAGAGAGATTTCAAGAAATGGCAGATCTATTCACTCTATCAATAACCGAGCCGGATCTGGTGTATCATAGGGGATTTGTCTTTTCTATTGATTCCTACGGGTTGGATCAAAAAAAATTCTTGAATGAGGTATTCAACTCCAGAGATGAATCGAAAAAGAAATCTTTATTGGTTCTACCTCCTCTTTTTTATGAAGAGAATGAATCTTTTTATCGAAGGATCAGAAAAAAATCGGTCCGGATCTACTGCGGGAATGATTTGGAAGATCCAAAGCTAAAAACAGCGGTATTTGCTAGCAACAACATAATGGAGGCAGTCAATCAATATAGATTGATCCGAAATCTGATTCAAATCCAATATAGCACCTATGGGTACATAAGAAATGTATCGAATCGATTCTTTTTAATGAATAGATCCGATCGCAACTTCGAATATGGAATTCAAAGGGATCAAATAGGAAATGATACTCTGAATCATATAACTATAATGAAATATACGATCCACCAACATTTATCGAATTTGAAAAAGAGTCAGAAGAAATGGTTTGCTCCTCTTATTT